CTTTAATTTTTTTATTAAATTATTTTAATAGTCAAGGGTTGAGTAGTGGTCCCAGAGTCAAAGGTGTAGGTGATTAATGCGTATAATACCTTTGTGGATTTAATGAACTTTTGGTGCACGGCCGCGATTTGGCCGTGGGAGGGGCGAGACCGTTGTTTTGAAATTAGGTATGGTTGATTAAAGTTAGTAAGGGTTTTGAAAATAAGGATTTTTGGGATTTTTGGAAAAAAAGAGATGGATTTAAAAATGGTTACTTGAATTTAGTAACAATTTTTAGTCAAGATCAATCTTTATATATATATATATATATTTATTTAATGATAATAACATATAGAAGAAGTATATTAATTAATAATAACTTATAGATATCCAAGCACTGTATAACCTTGTAATAACCTATCAGGAGCTTAGAGAGAAAGAGGATCTTAAAAGTATTTCTAGCATTGTAGAGTGCATATATCTACGTATATATTAAATATGCATTTATATATAATTAAATATATATTGATACACATTTGATATTGGTATTTAAAATTAAAATTCCTTAGGCATTATCTATTTATTTTTAACATTAATTTAAGCTTCTATAGGAATATAAGCATTTATATTAATGTTGCATAGGGGGTATATTGCCATAGGGGCGTCCATAAAAAAAAAAAAAAAAAAAATAACCTTTGTGGATTTAATGAACTTTTGGTGCACGGCCGCGATTTGGCCGTGGGAGGGCGAGACCCACGCCTGTGGTTTTCAACGGGAGGAATTGTGAATTTAAGTTTCACCGTAGGGAAAAGCCTTTGGTGGTGTAGGATCACAAGGTAAGAGGGATGAGGACCACACTGAACTGCGGTGCAGGAAATCTGCCGTGGGAGGGGCGAGACCCACGCCTGTGGTTTCAACGGGAGGAATTGTGAATTTAAGTTTCACTGTAGGGGAAAAGCCCTTTTGGGTGGTGTTAAGGATCAACAAGGTAAGAAGGATGAGGACCACCACTGAACTGCGGTGCAGGAAATCCGGCCGTGGGAGGGGCGAGACCCACGCCTGTGGTTTTCAACGGGAGGAATTGTGAATTTAAGTTTCACTGTAGGGGAAAAGCCCTTTTGGGTGGTGTTAAGGATCAACAAGGTAAGAAGGATGAGGACCACCACTGAACTGCGGTGCAGGAAATCCGGCCGTGGGAGGGGCGAGACCCACGCCTGTGGTTTTCAACGGGAGGAATTGTGAATTTAAGTTTCACTGTAGGGGAAAAGCCCTTTTGAGTGGTGTTAAGGATCAACAAGGTAAGAAGGATGAGGACCACCACTGAACTGCGGTGCAGGAAATCCGGCCGTGGGAGGGGCGAGACCCACGCCTGTGGTTTTCAACGGGAGGAATTGTGAATTTAAGTTTCACTGTAGGGGAAAAGCCCTTTTGGGTGGTGTTAAGGATCAACAAGGTAAGAAGGATGAGGACCACCAATTTTATGTGAGGAATTAAAGTTTTATTCTTGCTTAAATGTTTACTTTTTGTATATTTTACATGTAAATTTATGTGGATACATTAAATCTTTAATAGAATGTGTATAAGCAGTAATTAATATTATATATCAAGGGGACTTGGAATTAGTGATATGATATGTGACCGGCTAAAGTCGTGCCAGCTGCCGCGGTTATACGTAGGGTTAAAGTGAACACTATTAGTTTAGAAGTTAATAGGTTTTTAAAAAGTTGGATGTAGATTTTGAAGGTAGAATTTTAAATTTATAAGAAGACTTTATTTGTAGATATGAAGCTTTGAAATTTAAATTATAAACTAGGATTAGATACCCTATTATTTTAAATGTAAAGGTTTTACTTGAGTAGTAATAGTTAAGTTCTTGAAACTCAAAGAATTTGGCGGTGTTTTAGTTTTTTCAGAGGAATCTGTCCTATAATCGATAGTACACGTTATATTCGACTTAATTTTGTTTATCAGTTTGTATACCGCCGTCGTAAGATTATTCTTTTAGGAGGACAATTTTCTAGACTTCAAATTAGAATTTATGTCAGGTCAAGGTGCAGCTTATGATTAAGTAAGAGATGGATTACAATAGAAAAATTTAAATGGATCTTGCATTGAAATTTAGAATGTGCAATTGAAGGTGGATTTGAAAGTAATGTTGTTATATTATGATAATGTGATTTTAGCTCTAAAACATGCACACATCGCCCGTCGCTCTCATTATTAAGGTGAGATAAGTCGTAACAAAGTAGATGTACTGGAAAGTGTATCTAGAATGCAAAATAAAGCTTAAAGTGAAGCATCTCATTTACACTGAGAGGAGGTTCGTGCGATTCGAATTATTTTGAGAGAATAAATTTAAGATTATTGGTTGAGTAAAGTAAATTAATTGAAATAACTTTAATTTTTTTTAGGTTTTAGTATAGTAATAGAACAAATTTGTTTATTTATAGTAGATTAGTATTGTAGAAGAAAATTGAAAAATTTTGAAAAGGGATTCATTGAAAAGTAGATGAAATGTTGTACCTTGTGTATCAGGGTTTATTAAATTGGAGTATTGAATGTACATTTCCCGAGTTTGAAGGAGCTAATTTATTATATTGGTTAATGTGGTACCATTATCAATAATAGTAAGTTTGTAATGAAATGTTAGCCGTCTTCTAAGATATCTGGTTCTCTAAGAAATGAATTTAATTCAGTATTTATTAGTAGTTTATGAATTTATTCACAAATTATTGATTGAATATAATATTTTAAGGGATAAGCTTTAAAATAATTGTTATACGTAGAAGAGTATATTAAAAATTGTAGGCTTTAAATTAGCCAGCGTTTAAATAATGTTATAAATTATTTTGTTTTAATATAATTTTATAAAAGTGTTAGGTTGTATATTAGAGTAAATTGAGTAATGTTAATTCAATTGTAATAATGATAAAATTAGTATATCTATAAAGTGTGATTTGTTTTTTTGATGGTAATTTATAGAAAGGAACTAGGCAAGTATAATGTTCGCCTGTTTATCAAAAACATGTCTCTTTGAGTTGAATTTAGGGTTGGGCCTGCCCACTGACATTAGTTGAAGGGCCGCGGTATTTTGACCGTGCAAAGGTAGCATAATCACTAGTCTTTTAATTGAGGGCTGGAATGAATGGTTTGACGAAATATTGACTGTCTCTTTATAATAAGTATAATTTAACTTTTAAGTCAAAAGGCTTAAATAAATATAAAAGACGAGAAGACCCTATAGATCTTTATACAATTAGGTATAATTATTAATGTGGTTGTATTGATTGTAGTTATAATATTGTATTTTGTTGGGGTGACATGAAGATATAAGTAACTCTTTATAATGGGAACATTGGTTTATGATTAGTTGATCCGTTATTAGCGATTATAAGATAAAGTTACCTTAGGGATAACAGCGTAATTTTTTTTAAGAGTTCTTATCGACAAAAAAGATTGCGACCTCGATGTTGGATTAAGGAATATGGTTAGGTGTAGCAGTTTGATTAATAAGTCTGTTCGACTTTTAAATCCTTACATGATCTGAGTTCAGACCGGCGTGAGCCAGGTCGGTTTCTATCTTTATAGGGTTAAGATATTTTAGTACGAAAGGACCAAATATCTAAAATATTTTTTTTAAGTGACGAATATTAATACTATTTTGGCAGAGAAGTGCATTGGATTTAGAATCCAAAAATGTAAGAGTATTACAGATAGTATTTATGGTGGATGTATTAATAAGAATGTTGGGTGTAGTTATGTTAATTGTTTGTGTTTTAATTGGGGTTGCTTTTCTGACCTTATTAGAACGAAAGGTTTTAGGATATATTCAGATTCGTAAAGGGCCTAATAAAGTAGGATTTGTAGGGTTGCCCCAACCATTTGCTGATGCTATTAAATTGTTTTCAAAGGAAGGAACTTACCCTATGTTGTCTAACTATTTAATGTATTATTTTTCTCCTATTTTTAGATTGTTTTTGGCGTTATTAACATGGATAATTTATCCTTTTATAACAGTATTGTTTACTTTTAATTTGGGAATTTTATTTTTTTTAGTTTGCACTAGTTTAGGAGTATACACTGTTATAGTTGCCGGGTGGTCTTCTAATTCTAATTATGCCTTGTTAGGGGGGCTACGAGCTGTAGCACAAACTATCTCATATGAGGTGAGATTGGCTTTAATTTTACTAAGATTTATTTTTTTGGTAGATAGATATTGTTTGATAAGATTTATGAATTTTCAGAATTATGTGTGGTTTATATTTTTGACTTTCCCTCTAATATTGGCTTGGTTTTCTTCTTGTTTGGCTGAGACTAATCGTACACCTTTTGATTTTGCCGAAGGAGAGTCGGAGTTGGTTTCTGGATTTAATGTGGAGTATAGAAGAGGTGGATTTGCTTTAATTTTTTTGGCTGAGTATGCAAGTATTTTGTTTATGAGAATGTTATTTTGTATAATTTTTTTAGGAGGTGATGTTTTGACAATTTATTTTTTTTTTAAGTTGACTTTACTAGCTTTTTTATTTATTTGAGTTCGTGGCACTCTTCCACGGTTTCGATATGATAAATTGATGTATTTGGCTTGAAAGGCTTATTTGCCGTTGTCCTTAAATTTTTTATTGTTTTTTTTAGGGTTAAAGGTGTTGATGTTTTCTTTACTTATTTAGTGAATTAAATTTAGTAAAAGTTAATAGAAGATTTAAACTTCTGTCTTATGTTTTCAAAACATACGCTTTCATAAGCTTAATAACTTGTTTATTTTACTAGATTATCTCAAATGTAGAATACTAAAGGATTTAGAATATAATATAGGAAATATAGTACTGTTAGGATTTGTCCAGTGAGGATATAAGGGTCTTCAACAGGTCGAGCTCCAATTCATGTTAATAGAATAACAATAGAAACCATTGATCAAAATAGAATTTGGTTAATAGGGTAGAATTGGATTCCTCGGAATTTGTTGTTGGCGGTAAATGGGAGAATTAGGAGAATGGCGATTGATATAATTAAAGCAATTACACCCCCTAATTTGTTAGGGATTGATCGTAAAATTGCATATGCAAAAAGAAAATATCATTCTGGTTGGATATGAACAGGGGTAACTAGGGGATTAGCGGGAGTGAAGTTGTCCGGGTCTCCAAGTATGTATGGTTCTAGTAGGGTTAGAAGTAATAAAATAGCAACTATGATAATAAATCCGAAAATGTCCTTGAAAGTGAAGTATGGGTGAAAGGGGATTTTATCTGAATTTCTATTTAAGCCCAAGGGGTTATTAGAACCTGTTTGATGAAGAAAAAGGAGGTGGATTATTACTATTATAGCTACAATAAATGGGAGAACAAAATGGAAGGTGAAAAATCGTGTGAGAGTGGCATTGTCGACAGCGAACCCCCCTCAAACTCATTGGACTAAATCAATCCCTAAATAAGGAACAGCAGATAAGAGATTTGTAATTACGGTAGCACCTCAGAAGGATATTTGTCCTCAAGGAAGAACGTAACCTATAAATGCTGTTCCTATTACTAGGAAAAGGATAATGACTCCTGTAGATCAAGTATGTAAATAATTGTAAGAACCATAGTACATACCTCGGCCTACATGTAAATAAAGGCAAATGAAAAAGAAGGAAGCTCCATTTGCATGTAAGGTTCGTAGTAATCACCCATAATTTACATCACGACAAATATGGGCAACACTAGAGAAGGCTAAATCTACATTAGCTGTATAATGTATAGCTAGGAATAGACCGGTGGCAATTTGGATTATTAAACATAGGCCAAGGAGTGAACCAAAATTTCATCAAGCAGAAATATTAGAGGGGGCAGGTAAATCAACTAAAGCGTTATTTGCAATTTTTAGAAGAGGATGTGAGAGACGTATAGGTTTGGCCATTAATTAGAATTTTTGTCGTAAAGGACCTTGGAAGATATTTGTGATTTTTACAATAACAATTAGAGTTAAAAAAAGGTAGGTTACTAATATTAAAGTGATTAGGTGATTGGGTTTATTATATAATTTAGTTAAATGAGGTGTTGCTTCGGTATTTAGAGGCGTAGCAATTAGTTCAATAGATATTTGGTCCATATTTTTTGTGAATATATTTCAAAAATATGGGTCTGTAATAAATGTAATTATTATAGTTAGTGAGATTAATATAATAATGATGGCTAGAGTTTTCATGGAAGCGTAGAATAGTTCATTAGAAGCTAGACTGGTGATATAAATAAAGAGAACTAACATACCCCCTAGAAAGACAAGGAATAAAATGTAGGAAAATCAAAATGAGGATGATATTATACCTACAGTTATAGATACAATACACGTTTGTACAATAATAATTAATGTTATTGCTAAGGGGTGATTTGCTTGAGAGAAAATTAAACTATTAAGGAAATTGAAAATTAAAATTCTGAGATTTATAATTCAGAGGGTAGTTTAGTGTAAAAATATTAATTTTGGGGATTAATGAGAAGAATTTTCTTTCCTCTGAGTTTTAGAAGAGAATCTTAATATTGGTTTACAAGACCAGTGTTTTTATTAAACTACTAAAACAATGGTAATAAGTATAAATTGAGGTTTGTTGATTTTAGTATTTTTTGTTGGGGGTTGAGTGTTTTGTTCTAAGCGTAAACATTTATTATCAATATTATTAAGTTTAGAGTTTATTGTATTAAGATTATTTGTCTTGTTGTTTATGTTTTTGAATTTTTTTGATTATGAATTATATTTTAGCATGGTTTTTTTAACGTTTTCGGTATGTGAGGGAGCCCTGGGGCTTTCGGTGTTGGTATCTATAATTCGTACACATGGAAATGATTTTTTTCAAACTTTTAGAATTTTACAATGTTAAAATTTATATTTATGATTTTGTTTTTAACCCCATTATGTTTTTTTGTGGATTTTTGGTGAGTGGTCCAGTCATTGATATATTTTATGACTTTTATATTTTTATTAAGATGTACATTAGTAAATGATTATAGAAATTTAAGTTATTTTTTTGGTTGTGATATTTTATCTTATGGACTTATTTTATTGAGATTTTGAATCTGTGCTCTTATAATTACAGCTAGAGAATCGGTATACCGGGGTGAATTCCATAGACAATTATTTCAAGTGTATGTTTTATTTTTGTTATTAATATTATATTGTACATTTAGAAGAATGAGAATGTTTTCTTTTTATTTGTTTTTTGAAAGTAGTTTAATTCCAACATTGTTTTTAATCTTAGGGTGAGGATATCAGCCTGAGCGATTACAGGCGGGAGTGTATTTGTTGTTTTATACGTTATTAGCATCCTTGCCTTTATTGGTTGGTTTATTTAATATTTATAGTGTGTACGGTAATTTAGATTTGAGATTGTTAATAAATGTGAGTTTGTTTAATGTAATGTTTTACTTGGTTATGATTTTAGCATTTTTAGTAAAAATTCCAATGTTTTTAGTTCACTTATGGCTTCCCAAAGCTCATGTTGAGGCCCCTGTTTCTGGGTCAATGATTTTGGCGGGAGTGTTGTTAAAATTAGGAGGGTATGGATTACTGCGTGTTTATTCAATAATAGTGTCTTTAGGATTAAAATATAATTATGTTTGAATTGCAATTAGATTAGTTGGTGGTGTGTTAGTAAGTTTGGTTTGTTTATATCAAACGGATTTAAAGGCTTTAATTGCTTATTCATCTGTCTCGCATATAGGAGTGGTTTTGGGGGGATTGATAACATTAACAGTTTGAGGATTTAGAGGAAGATACACATTAATAATTGCACATGGGTTGTGTTCCTCAGGATTATTCGCTTTAGCAAATATTACTTATGAACGATTAGGAAGCCGGAGTATACTAGTGAGTAAGGGTTTAATAAATTTTATACCTTCGATGGCTATGTGATGATTTTTGTTGAGTTCTTCGAATATAGCAGCCCCTCCCTCATTAAATTTGATAGGTGAAATTGGGTTATTCAATAGTTTAGTTGGTTGATCATGAGTAACTATGTTTATATTAATATTATTATCGTTTTTTAGTGCAGCTTATACTTTATATTTGTATTCATATAGTCAACATGGGTCAATGTATTCTGGAATTTATTCTTGTTCTAGTGGCTATAGTCGAGAGTTTATTTTATTATTATTACACTGATTGCCTTTAAATGTTTTGGTATTAAAGGGGGATGTGTGTATTTTATGATTGTGTTTAAATAGTTTAATATAAAAATGTTGGTTTGTGATGCCAAAGATGTAAAGAATTACTTTAAACCATTTTGTGGTCATTGTCAATTTGTATGTTGAGTTTTTTATTTTTGTTCATTAGAGCTATAATTTCTATTATAATAGGATTTTATTTTATTATAAGTGATTTAGTGGTATTTGTTGAGTGAGAAGTTTTTAATTTAAATAGTAGTTCAGTTGTTATAACATTACTGTTTGATTGAATGTCATTGTTTTTTATAGGGTTTGTTTTGTTTATTTCGTCCTTAGTTATTTTTTATAGTGATGAGTATATACATGGGGATTTAACTATTAATCGATTTATTATTTTGGTATTGTTATTTGTGTTGTCAATAATATTTTTGATTATTAGTCCTAATTTAATTAGTATTTTATTAGGATGGGATGGATTAGGGCTGGTCTCTTATTGTTTAGTAATTTATTATCAAAATGTGAAGTCTTATAATGCGGGGATGTTGACTGCTCTTTCTAATCGGATTGGTGATGTAGCATTGTTAATATCTATTGCTTGAATGTTAAATTATGGAAGTTGAAATTATATTTATCAATTAGAGTTCAATAAAGATACTTTTCCTATATATTATATTAGAGTAATAGTCGTGTTGGCCGCGATAACGAAGAGTGCACAAATTCCTTTTTCTTCCTGACTTCCTGCAGCTATGGCTGCACCCACACCTGTTTCAGCTTTGGTTCACTCATCAACTTTGGTTACAGCCGGTGTTTATTTGTTAATTCGGTTTAATCATGTAATTTTGGACAGTTGGTTAGCAAGAGCGTTGTTATTAATTGCTGGTTTAACAATGTTTATAGCTGGAATTGGAGCAAATTTTGAATATGATTTGAAAAAAATCATTGCTTTATCAACTTTAAGTCAGTTAGGATTAATAATAAGAGTGTTAGCTATAGGATACCCTGAATTGGCTTTTTTTCACCTTCTTACTCATGCTTTGTTTAAGGCGTTGTTATTTATATGTGCTGGTGCGTTGATTCATAATATGAAGGATTCTCAAGATATTCGATTTATAGGAAGAATTTGTTTACAAATACCTTTAATGGCTGTATGTTTTAATATCTCAAATCTTGCTTTGTGCGGTATGCCTTTTTTAGCTGGATTTTATTCTAAGGATTTAATTTTAGAAATTGTAGGATTATCTTATGTTAATATATTTAGTTTTTTCTTATACTTTTTTTCAACAGGATTAACAGTGTGTTATTCATTGCGATTAGTTTATTATTCTATAACAGGGGATTTTAATTCTACATCCTTTCACCCTTTAAATGACGAGGGGTGGACAATACTGAGGGGTATATTGGTTTTAACAATAATGGCTATTTTAGGGGGGTGTATGTTGAGTTGAGTTTTATTCCCTACACCTGAAATAATTTGTTTACCTAATGAACTTAAAATGTTAGCTCTTATTGTGAGTGTGCTTGGTGGATGAATTGGGTATGAAATCTCCAAGTTTTCTTTATCATATGATTTGTTGTCATTGAAAATGTTTATATTATCTAATTTTTTAGGGTCAATATGGTTTATACCGTTTTTAAGAACATATGGGGTCAGTTATGCACCTTTATTTTTAGGGAAGCAAACCTATAAGGCTCTCGATCAAGGTTGAAGTGAGGATTGAGGAGGTCAAATGATTTATAATCAATCAGTTCAGTATTCTCAGGTAATTCAAAAATGACAAAATAATAGAATTAAGATTTATTTAATTGGATTCGTTCTTTGGATAGTAATATTAACTTTATTAGTTTTATATTTAGATAGCTTATAATATAGAGCACAACACTGAAGATGTTGGGGAAGTTATTAAACTTTTAAATATTTATAAATATTATTACATATTATTTATACAATGAAAATGTATTGTTTTATTTAAACTATATAAATAAGAAATGTTAATGGAATTAAACCATTAAAATAAAAAGTTAGCAGCTTTAATTTGATCAACACATTTCCTTAATTGGAAATAAATTTCAATAATATTATTAACAGTAATACACCTCTTTTTGGTTTCAATTAATAAATAAGGATGTAATCATCTAGGATCAGGTCGAAACTGATTGCAATATATCGCTTCTTATTTAAGGTAGATTGAAGATCAATACTTTTTGAGTGCAAATCAAATGTTATAATTAACTACAACCCTAATATGCTCATTCTAGAGCCCCTTGGTTTCACTCGTGGTAGAGGCCTAATAATAGAATTATTAAAAAGAATATACTAACAATTGTTCATGATATGATGTTTGATCAATTTATGATAATGATAACTGGTAAAAGTAAGGCGATTTCTACATCGAAGATTAGAAAGATAACAGCAATTAGAAAGAACCGTAGAGAAAAAGGAAGACGAGCTGAACTTTTAGGGTCGAACCCACACTCAAATGGCGAGCTCTTTTCCCGGTCGTTAATAGTTTTTTTAGAAAGTGCAGAAGCTAAGGTTATTACAATAGATGTGAGTATAATTGTAAATGAGGTAACGATAAATATGATTCAAATTATTTATTTTGAATTAATCAATCTTTTTGATTGGAAGTCAAATGTACTTATATACTAAATAAATAGGTTATCTTCCTCATCAATAAATAGAGATATAGAGGAATAATCAAACTACATCTACGAAATGTCAATACCAAGCGGCAGCTTCAAACCCAAAGTGGTGGTTAATTGAGAAATGGCATATTAAATGTCGGATTAAACAGATTAGTAGAAAAGTTGTTCCAATAATTACGTGTAATCCGTGGAAACCTGTTGCTATAAAAAAAGTAGACCCATAAACAGCATCACTAATTGTAAAAGGAGCTTCAATATATTCATATGCTTGGAGAATAGTAAAATAAATTCCTAACAAAATTGTAAAAAATAATCTTTGAGTAGCTTGACTGTAATTTCCCTCTATTAAACTGTGATGAGCTCATGTAACTGTTACTCCCGATGCGAGAAGAATGGTTGTGTTGAGTAGAGGAATTTGTAGAGGATTAAATGGTTGAATTCCTAAAGGGGGTCATAAACTTCCTAATTCCACGCTAGGGGAGAGGCTTCTATGAAAAAAAGCCCAAAAGAAGGAAATGAAAAAGAATACTTCAGAGACAATAAATAAGATTATTCCTCATCGTAACCCCTTACTTACAGGTAGTGTGTGGAGACCTTGATATGTTCCTTCACGAGTAATGTCTCGTCATCATTGAATTATAGTTAAAGTGATTAGAGCTAACCCTAAAAATAGGAGGGAGTTATCATACTGATGGAATCATTTAATTATTCCTATAGTTGTAGTTATTGCTCCAATAGCACCAGTTAAAGGCCACGGACTAGGATTGACTAAATGATAAGGGTGATTTGAATGTGTTACCATAGTTAACTTCTCTAGAGTAAAGTGTGGCTAAAATAGCAAAGACATAGGATTGAATAATGGCTACCGCTGACTCTAAGGTTATTAGCAGTATTTGAGCAATTAGTAGAATTGATATTGTGGAGATAACAAGAGAGGGTCCAGTATTCCCTAGTAAAGTGAGTAGTAAATGTCCAGCAATTATATTAGCGGCTAATCGAACCGCCAATGTCCCTGGTCGAATAATGTTACTAATTGTTTCAATACATACTATAAAAGGTATAAGGATGGGTGGAGTACCCTGGGGCACTATATGAGCAAATATATGAGTTGTATGGTTGATTCAACCATATAGCATAAAAGATAGCCATAGGGGAAGAGCTAATGTTAATGTTATTGATAAATGGCTAGATCTAGTAAAAATATAAGGGAAAAGGCCTAAAAAATTATTAAATAGAATCAATGAAAAGAGGGAAATAAAGATAAAAGTTCTTCCATTATGTGCTGTTGGGCCAATGAGGGTTTTGAATTCGGTGTGTAGAGAATGAATAATTGTATATCATGTGACAGTGATTCGAGAAGGGATTAGTCAAAATAAGAGAGGAAGTATTAATAATCCTAAAAATGTGCTTAATCAGTTGAGGGAGAGGTTTATAACTCTAGTTGTGGGGTCAAAAATTGAAAATAGGTTGTTTATCATTTTCAAATTAAAGATTTAGGTTGTAGGGAGGGTATATCTGTTGGGGTAGGAATTTTGTAGTTAAAGATGTAATAGTTTATAATTGCGAAAAGGATAAGACTTGCGGAGAATATAAGAAATAGAAATAATCAATTTATAGGTATTATTTGAGGAATAAAGAAATATTAAACCTTTAATTATTTTAGTATGACATACTAATGTTATATATTAACTAATTTCTTCATCAGAAGTAGGTGTTAATTACTATAAAATGGTTTAAGAGACCAGTACTTACTTTCAGTCATCTGATGATGAATTTATAACGTTGTTAATTCATTTAATGAATGAGTTAATGTTGATTCTTTCAATTACAATAGGTATGAATCTGTGATTTGCTCCACAAATTTCTGAACATTGACCATAAAATACACCTGGTCGGTTCATAAAAAAACTTGTTTGATTGAGACGACCAGGGGTAGCGTCTACCTTAACTCCTAAAGCAGGCACTGTTCATGAATGTAAAACATCAGCTGCAGTGACTAGTATTCGAATAGGAGTGTTTATTGGTAAAACAGTCCGATTGTCAACATCTAGAAGGCGAAATCCGTTTTCTGGTATTTCGTTGTAAGGTATTATATATGAGTCGAATTCGTAAGGAGTGGTGAAATCTGTATACTCATAGCTTCAATATCATTGGTGTCCGACAGTTTTTACTGTAATTAAAGGGTCTATAGACTCATCTAACAAGTAAAGGAGGCGCAAGGAGGGGAGAGCAATGAAAATTAAGGTAATAGCAGGGAGAATTGTTCAAATTACCTCGATTGTTTGTCCTTCGAGTAAATATCGGTGTGTGAACTTGTTGAAAATTAAGCTTGTTATAATATACGCTACTAGAATAGTAATTATTAATAAAATAAAAAGCGTGTGATCATGAAAGAAGATTAACTGTTCTATCAATGGTGAGGCACTATTTTGTAAATTCAGGTCTGATCAGGTTGCCATGTTCTAATAAAAGGATGAACTTTATATGTAGAGCTTAAATCTACCGCACTATTCTGCCATATTAGAAATTAGTAAGTATTGGTAATTCAGAGTAAGAGTGCTCAGCTGGAGGTGTAGATTGGTATCACTCTAAAGAGCTTACTATATTTATAGGGAATAAAACGGTTCGATTTGAAATTATTCTTTCTCAGATAATAAAGATGAGAAAGATAATACCAATAAAAGAGATTGTAGATCCTACACTTGAAACTACATTTCAGGAAGTGTAACTATCTGGGTAATCTGAATATCGTCGTGGTATCCCTGCTAATCCTAAAAAATGTTGAGGGAAGAAGGTTAAATTAACCCCTACAAATATAGTTGTAAATTGAATTTTCAATCATTTAGGATTTAGAGTTAAACCAGTAAATAATGGGTATCATTGAATAAATCCGGCTATAATAGCAAATACAGCTCCTATAGATAACACATAATGAAAGTGAGCAACTACATAATAAGTATCATGTAAAATAATATCAATTGAGGAATTTGCTAAGACGACTCCTGTTAATCCTCCAATAGTGAATAAGAATACAAATCCTAAGACCCATAATAATGATGGGCTGTAAGTTAGTTGAGTTCCGTGTAGAGTGGCAAGTCAACTGAAAATCTTAATTCCTGTAGGAACGGCAATAATTATAGTAGCTGAAGTAAAATAAGCTCGTGTATCAACGTCTATACCAACTGTGAATATGTGGTGAGCTCATACTACAAATCCTAGAAGACCAATTGCTATTATAGCGTAGATTATACCAAGTGTTCCAAAGGCTTCCTTTTTACCACTTTCTTGACTAATAATGTGGGACACTATTCCAAATCCTGGGAGAATTAGAATATAAACTTCTGGGTGGCCAAAGAATCAGAAGAGGTGTTGGTATAAAATAGGGTCTCCACCCCCAGCAGGGTCGAAGAAAGAAGTATTTAAGTTTCGGTCTGTGAGTAGCATGGTAATGGCCCCAGCTAGAACAGGAAGGGAAAGCAGGAGTAGTAGAGCAGTAATTGCAACAGATCAAACAAATAAAGGGGTTTGATCTAGAGATATTCCAGGAGCACGTATATTAATGGTTGTAGTAATAAAATTTACAGCACCTAAAATGGAGGAAACCCCTGCTAAATGTAACGAGAAAATAGCTAAATCAACGGAGGCTCCTGCGTGAGCAATTCCTGAAGAAAGAGGAGGGTAAACTGTTCAACCAGTACCCGCACCGTTTTCTACGAGACTACTTCTTAGAAGTAAGGTTAATGAGGGGGGCAGGAGTCAAAATCTTATATTGTTTATTCGAGGGAAGGCTATATCTGGGGCACCAAGTATTAGGGGAACAAGTCAATTCCCAAATCCTCCAATTATAATAGGTATAACTATAAAGAAAATTATTACAAACGCGTGGGCGGTAACGATTACATTATAAATTTGGTCATCACCAATTAAATATCCTGGTTGGCCTAATTCAGCTCGAATTAATAAACTGAGGGATGTCCCTACTATACCAGCTCATGCTCCGAAGATAAAATATAATGTTCCAATGTCCTTATGATTAGTTGAGAAAAGTCATTGTTGCGGTAGAATGGCCGAGATTTAAGCGATAAACTGTAAATTTATTTACGAGAAATTTTCTCTTCTACCAAGCTTTATAGTCAATAATGACATCAGACTGCAATTCTGAAGGAGTAGGAACTACTAAGGCTTAAAAAGTGTTTTTTATTTACAGCTTTGAAGGCTGTTAGTTTAGTTAACTTAAAGCCTTAAAGCATAGAGTAAATAAGAGAGCTAAATGGCAATCCAAAGGTTGATATACCAACTAGTGCGAGGATCAATGGGAAGTAAGGGGAATCAGAGTTGTCTGGAGGGGTTGTCTTTAATTCGGTGTGTGAGAATAAGAAAGCGTGAAAAGTTAATCGCAGGTAATAAAATAATGTAACGAGAGTTATAATAACCATAGTAACTACAATAAATTGATAGTTTATTCCAGCGAGTGCTTGGATAATCAATCATTTAGGGAAGAAACCAAAGAAAGGAGGTAAACCTCCTAGAGACAGAAGGAGAAGGAAGACACAAGATTTAGTAATTTTGTTATTAGTTATAGTTAAAAAATTTTGGTTAATGTGAAAAATATGATGAGTATTAAATACAAGTAGAATTGAAAAACTAAGGAATGAATAAACGAGAAAATATAATTCCCATATATTATCTCCTACAATTATCGCTGCAATTATTCATCCAACATGATTAATAGAGGAGTAAGCTATTAATTTTCGTAAGGAACTTTGATTTAATCCTCCGAGAGAACCGATTACTACAGATAGTAAAATAATTATTCCAATGAAAATGTTTATTTTGATAACGTAGGATAGGAGTATAAGAGGGGCGATTTTTTGTCAAGTTATAAGAATGAAACAATTTTTTCATCTTAAACCTTCCATCACCCCTGGAAATCAAAAATGGAAGGGGGCGGCTCCCATTTTTAATAATAAGGGGGAAATGATCAGGTATTGGAAATATTTGGCGGGGTCAATACTTGGGAAATAAAATGAGAGTCTGAAGGTAAGAATAATTGAAAATAGGAGTATAGCTGAGGCTAAAGCTTGAACGAGAAAGTACTTTAGTGAGGCTTCTGTAGATATAATATTTTTAGTATTAGTTATTAAAGGGATAAAAGATAGTAAATTGATTTCTAATCCTATTCAGGCTCCAAACCAAGAGGTTGATGTAATGGAAATAATTGTTCCTATAATTAAAGTGGCAGAAAATAAAACGGACGCAGGAAGTTTGATAGGAGCTATATAGATTAAAAAGGAGGACAATCCTATTTACGGGGTATGAACCCATTAGCTTAAATTTAGCTTACCTTTTTGTTTGTTTGTTGATAAATATACCTAGGTGTATGAAGCACGAAAGTTTTTGATACTTTAGGGAGTAGTTTAAGTCTATTAGGTATAATGAAGGTAATAAAATTACATGATTTACTCTATCACAGTAATCCTTTTTATCAGGCACTTCATT